TAAGAAACATTCAAATTGATGAATACAAACTCGTTTAATTGAAATAGGGATTTGGCCCTTCAATAATAGTCCTTATTATCATTTTAGGATGTCAGTTATATTTAACTTAACAATAGGTTTTCACGTAGTTTATGCTTTCCTGAAATGGAATTGTTGTAACTAGATAGTTCTGTCAGGGATAGAACTCAAAACAAAACGCCCCTTTCTCGTTTCTTTTTTTTTTTCATTTTTTAATGATTCATCTCTCTTATTTATCTGATTTCATGAATCGAAAAAAATGTATTTTATCTTTTATCAATGAAAAAAAAAAATAGGATTTTTATAGATCACAATTTCAGTGTGACATCCAAAGAATTTCTGTAAATCTTTGCATAGCTTTGTGTCCAATGTTAGGATTTTTTTTTGTATAGATAATTTGTGTTAGGATTTAGCAAACCTATTAGGTATTGAGCTGGACATATCCATATCCCATAGCATAGAACAAAAAAGTTTAGATCTCTATCGGAATTGTACCGTACTTAAAAAAATTCTTTATAAATAACTAAATAAAAAGAATTAAAAAGAATATGGAATTATAAAGATATATATCTTGATCCATTTTCTAGTCCAAACATAGGATCTGTTTTTGATTACTCCAAACTGACACATTCTTTGTACATAATATCCCCAGAAAAGGGCTTTTATCGATTGGGTTGAAAACCGAGATAAGTTTTCAACTTAATCAATTAGTTTCAAGGACGTTGATTTTGACTAAAGATCTTATATCTGCTCTTCTGATCTTATATCTGCTCTTCTATAGATATAGAAAAAAATTATTATTGTAACAATTATTGTAACAAATGGGTTGATGGGGAAAATAAGAATCCCCATCCCGGAAATGATAAAACATACTAAAAAAAAGTGAAACTTTGTATCTTTTTTTTTTTTTTGAAAAAAAAAAGTGCCATTTTTAGAATTCAGTAGACAGAAGAATCCTTATTTTACATACCATTATTTTACATACCATAAGGGCGAAGAGAATTCCGTTTCATATTGATCAGTTAAAAATATTAGGGAATGGAAATTCTTATTATTCATTTTATATTATAATTTTATATTTATAATATATATATATAAAATATATAAATGAAATAATATAATTATAAATGAAATTAACCCATTTTTCGAGTCAGTCCAATTCGGATTATTCTAATGTTTTGTTAGTTATTTGTATTTGTCGGCACAAAAAAACTTTTTGAATTCCCGGTAGAAAGAGATTTCGCTAATGAAAAAGCTTTTAACGCTGCCCTATATCCCTTCCTTTTCCAAAAATTTTTACGAATACGCTTTTTTGACATAGAAGTACGTTTTTTTGGAACTGCCATTCAAAAATTACGAGATTACTCATTGCTATAGTTGGATGTGAAAGACATCTATTGTTCAAAACTAATCCTTCTTTACTATTCATTATCTATCTATTTTTTCTCTAAATGATAATCCCTTCATAAAAAATCAATAAGATATGTGATAAAAAAAAACAATTTTTTTTTTATTTATATTCCATACAATATCCGGACGAACGATTAATTCGTACTGATTGGTTTCTTTATATCTTCATATTCCAATCTATATATAGGTGCTATAGAAATCGAATTGGTTGAAGTTTATAAAATAAAGAATCCAAAAGAAAAGACTTTTTTTTCTTTGTCTATTTTCGTCGTGCTACATTTATACATGTAATCAAATGCATCAAAAAATATAAGAACCTAACCTTTACCTAATTAAACTACTAAAAAAACTTTAATCTTTCTTTCTATTAATTGGTCAAGCTCGAAGAGAGAATACACCTAATTTAAATTTTAAACTTTAAATGAGACTAGTAGTCAATCTGTTAAAGAATACATAACTTGATAAAAGCCATTTTAATAATTCCCTCTTAAAAAAATAATGACAGATATCACAGCGTTTCCTATATCCTATAAATAAATGTGTTTTATTGGAATGGAAGACAGTCAATCAGTTCCACAATGAGCTAGTTAATGATTCCGAATAAATTCACTAATTTAATTGGGTCAACTTATTGACCTTAGTCGATCCTCTGATTCATATCAGAATTAAGTACTATTTTTGGTGCAATTCTTTATCCTTGCTCTATGAATATAAATTATCGTAATAATTATTGAGATTTTAATTTTCTGTATCGTCATAAATATCTTACTTAATAACTAAGTATTCACCTTTCACTAGTAACTTAGTCATATCATTTGACCAATTGTAACTTCTTGATTTGAATATTTGAAGTATTTGGGAAAGACTCAGAATAATTAAGAATCTAAAATTCTATTTTAGTTCTTGCATATCTTAATTTTTTTTTATTGACTCCGAGATAAGATCTGGTGAATTGGAAACAATTAATTAAGAAAAAGAGGGTTTTATTTTTTTATGGAAGATACATATCAATATACATGGATCATACCTTTCGTTCCACTTCCAGTTCCTATGTTAATAGGAATGGGACTTC